TACTGGAAGGATTCCTCTTTGGATAATAGGTACTGTAACCGGTATTGTTGTAATTGGTTTAATTGGTATTTTCTTTTATGGTTCATATTCCGGATTAGGTTCATCTCTGTAATAACCGGATGAACTGGTTTATAGACATGAAAGCATAAGAACTCAATGGGATCCCCCTCGAATCAGCCAAGGAAAGAGGGGATGGGTCCCGTTGAGTTCTTATAATCATAATATTTTTTTGTATAAATGTTTCAAAAAAAACCACACTTTCTTATGATTGATACTCTCTTATGATTGATGTTTTGAAAAATTCACTTCATTAATTGATTCAGAACATCTTTTACTCAAAAGTATCTGTGAATACTTTAAAAATTAAAACAAAGAAGGAATCACTCGATTTCCGTTTTTTGGATGACTCACAATTCTATATAGTTCCATATATATGGATTTCTATCGATTAGATATCATGCAACCCTTATCTATACTAATCTATACTAATAAAATTCTATACTAATAAAATAGAACCCTACTTTATTTAATCTTAGTCTAATCAAAGTTTCCTTTTTTCGATTTTAGAAATTCTTCGAAATTGAAGAAGTTCTATTTGTTCAATCAATTTACCTATATTTTTGTTTGTCCACTACTTAACATGATAAATCGAAAAAAAAAAAACGGAACCTACGAATAGGAATTTTTGACGAATAGGATCAAGAATCATTATTAATTTGACCCAAGAAGGGGTTGTGGAAAATCCCTTTTCTTGTGTCAAAAACTAGGAGACGCACAACCCCCCCCCCCCTAAACCCTTTGTTCCTTTCATTTATGCTTTGGTTTATATTCTCCGCTTATTTATCTTTTGTTTTGATTCTATTTAAATATAAAATATAAAACTACGGATTCATTCTATATCACTTCGATTTGGATTGAAAAAACAAAGAAAAGATAAGTAAAATCAAAATAGTCTTCTTCACAATATACACATCATGACCAGTATAAATAATTCCCGAAATCCGAAAAAAGAAACAAACAAAATTTTTTTGATCCTACACAATTACATAATATAATTGCCAACAAAAGTTTATTTCTTTTTATAGTTTGATGTTGAAAAATCCGCGGATCTAGAAATTCATTTCGGCCAACTGAACCTTCTCAAACTGTTTCTTTTTAAGAACCAAAAAGATTTGTGCCAAAATAACAGATGCCAAGAAGAGCAAAAGGCCTTGGACACGTAATGGATCTTGAAGTACTACTTCTGCATCCCCCTGACCAAATCCGCCCACATTAGGATTACTCGTTAGTGGTTGATCAAGTTTGATGGATTCGCCCTCAGAAACAAGAAGTTCCGGCCCTGGAGGGATAATATCAACCACTTGACGCCCGTCCGATGCCTCCACTATGGTTATTTCGTATCCCCCCTTTTCTTTTCGTATAATTTTGCTTACTATACCCGCTGCTGTGGCATTATAAACATTATTGTTACTCTTGCTCCCGTCGGGATAAATCTGACCCCTTCCTCTGTTCCCGCCTACGTATATGGGATATTTTAAGAAGTGAACATCTTTATTAGTAGCAGGGTCCGGGGAAAGAATAGGAAAGGTGATTTCACTATATTTCTGACCAGGAACAGGACCTATCACAAGAATATTTTTTTTAGTAGGGCGGTAACTTTGAAAAGACAGATTTCCTATCTTTTCTTTAATCTCGGGCGAAATACGATCGGGCGGGGCTAGTTCAAATCCCTCGGGTAAAATAAGAACAGCCCCCACATTTAAAGCTCCTTTTTTACCATTAGCAAGAACTTGTTTCACTTGCAGATCATAGGGAATTCGAACAACTGCTTCAAATACAGTATCCGGAAGTACCGCTTGTGGAACCTCGATATCCACGGGTTTATTAGCTAAATGGCAATTGGCACATACAATACGGCCCGTTGCTTCTCGTGGATTTTCATAACCCTGCTGTGCAAAAACGGGATAGGCATTTGAAATGGGTGCCTGAGTTATTATATATATGATGAGCGATAGGGAAATGGATCGAGTAATCTCTTTCTTTATCGACGAAAAGGTTTTTTTAGTTTGCATGGTCCAATCATTGATCCCGAAATTTTCTACAATAAAATTAGGTAGGTCACTAGTAGAGTTCCCTATCTATAATTTTGATATTTACTGAAATAATTTTTCTGAAATATTGGAGAAACCCCTTTACTGGGTAGAAAGAATAGGTACAATTTTGAGTGTTTTGCTTATGTACAAAGTAACAAATATTATAATTGGGCCGTTCGATAATTTTTCAGTCATTCATTGAATGATAAATCACCACAAGTGAAGGAGATACACGATTTAAATAACGAAAGATCCAATATTTAAAAATTGTATCTAAAATGACTGGAAAAGTAGAAACAAGACCGGATATAATTTGATCATTATGAGCAAATCCAAAATCTTTGTAGACAGAGCCAATCATTAATTCCCAACCGTGGGGCGAATGGAATCCTATACATAAATCAGTTAATAAAAGAATAGAAAAAGCTTTTATTGTGTCGCTTAAGTTATATAGGAATTCTTGAACCCAAGAGTTAAGAATAACAAGTTCTTCATTACCTAGAATAGAATAACCACTTAGAATAACGAAACAGATTATATTTGTCGAGAAGTGTAAAATTGTATGGATACGATCCTCATTGTGCATCTTGATCAACTGGGTCGTTTCTTTGTAGATTTCGACGCGAAGCTTTTGTAAATGCGTTTCTGGGTATTCCTTTATCATTTCCTCCAAACGAAGGAGTTCCTCTAAGTCTATGAATTTTTTTAGAATACTCTTTTCTTGAATATCATTCAAAAAAATTTCGGATTGCTTAATATCCCACCAATTAATAATCCAAGATTCCAGACTTTTTTTAAATGAGAGAGAGATCCACCAAGGCAAAAATACTATAAATGCAAGATATAGAAGGGAAATTAATACTTTCTTTTTTGCCATTTTTTCGTCTGTGAATTTTTGAAGTTTTAATGAACTCACCCCATGCGTCGACTTTATATGATACTAATATTTCTATCAAGCATAAGTTATATCCCACGTCATCGAGCCCATTAATCTATTTCGAAGTTTTTATTTGTGATGCAGTAGAGTGGTTAGATTAGTCCTTGAATCTAGAAAGAATACAGAAATAGAATAAAAAAGAGCCCACTTCAAATTAAAAATTAATATTAGTTAGTTGGATTTGGAGATGAAAGAGCTGCCGTTCTATTAAATAAAATAGCAAATATAAAAAAAAAAAATGATAGACACAAAAATTTTCGTTTTAGGGTTGCTTCGTATACGTTTACTTTGGCTCGAATAGGCATTCAGAACAAATTTCCGTTACGTTAAGTTGTGGTATAGAAAAAAAAGAAGGTTCTTGAGTTTTTTCCCTCTTGCAAAGGATTCCGTTTTCAGTTACTTTTTTCAAAATACTTCAATTGGTACGCGCAAGAAATAGGCCAATTCAGCAGCTTTTTGCTCAATTTCTTGTGGAGTCAAATTCTCATCAGTACGCGTCAAGGGAATGGCCCCCTGGCCTCTGATTTCCATATAAAGGACCCGACGAGCAAAAAGACCTTCTTTATTTTCTATTCTGATGGACTGAATATCTTTCATAAGGAATCGCAGGAATATGCGACGGTTTTTTCCAGGAAATCCCCAACGAAAAATACACACTATGCCCTCTTTTATATCGAATCGATCATAACCACTACCTACATTCCACAAAATTGTGCACCACAAGTAGGAGCTAATAAAGAGACCCGCGATCCCATAGAAAGACATCACGATCCCCTGCGGAAAAAAATTTATTTGCTGAGAAGGAAATAAAGATATAAAATTCCTACCAAAATAACTGGAGGTTCCAACCAATACAAACCCTAATGAACCTAAAAAAAGAATGAGGGCCCAACCGAAATTACTTATTTTTCGAGATCCCGCTATAAGTTCTATCCATATACGTTCTGATCGCCAACTCATACTCTCACTAGACCTAGTTGCATTTTATTGGAATTGGAAGAATAACAAAAATAAATTTTATTTTACTTTTTTTGTTTCCGAAGTAACTCTCATCAACCAGCATTACTATGATGTGAACCTTTTATTTTAGAAAAATTCATCGAATTACTTAGATCCAAACTAAAACAATAACATCTCTTTCATACGATTTCCTGTAGATATCCACATATAGATGACTTTACATTTCCGAAATTCTTCTCGCTACGGATCCGCTTGAAAATTGTTATAATCCATTTACCCTTATATCATGTTTACGCATACCTAAGGGCTTATGCTCGAAAGAAGCCACATGTTATACCCTATTCTACTAAATAGATAGGGGTGTTATGATCAAAGTAAGCTTTGAAAAAAAAAAAAATGGATAAGAGTTGTCCCTGATAGTATCTAAAAAATCTTGTTTTTTTGAACATGAAGAGATAAAGAAACCATTGCAATTGCCGGAAATACTAAGCCTACTAAAGGCACAAAAATGGAGGGAAAGTTGTTGAGAGTTATCATTGAGTGGGTACCTCGATTTAATATTTGTACCTGTTATTTTTTTTTATTGTTTTATATTAATATTTTTATTTTAATCTTATTTTAATCTTATATTGTTAAAAAGATATTTTAAAATTCATATATAATAATTCTATTTATATATATATTATATATATATAATTATTATATTATACTAATATTATAGGTAAGTATACCTAAGTGAGTATATACCTAAATAAGGAATATATAAGTATATGTTTTATTGAATTTTTTTTATAAGTATTCAATAAAAAAATGTGTAACTAAAAAATATGTAAATAAACGGACTTATTCACCTTTCTACACGTTTCTACACGTTTCTACACGAAATATATATGTATGATAATCCACCTTTTTATTATTCATATTATTAGTTATTTTCGTGCTCTTGTCTTATAACTTGTCTTATAATTTAATAATTTTCATTTCAAAAAATTTATTCTGTTTTATTTTAT